AGAAATGTGTTCGCTCAAGAAACGCTCCAGAAGATGTTAATCGTAAATAAGAAGATTGTTTACGAAGAAAAACTAATACAAATTCGCATTCAGATACATAAGAATTATATGGGAACCGAAATAGTCTTTTATTTTCTTTTGAAAAAAGAAAAATAGAATTATTCGGAGTAAAAAGACTATTCCAATTATGATATTCGTGAAGAAAGAATCGCAATAAATGTAAAGAAGGAACATCTTGGATCCAGAATTGAAGGATTTGAACCAATATTTTCAGATGGATGGGATAAGGTATTAGTATATCTGACACATAATTTAAATGCGATAATTTGTCCTCCAAAAAGGGAAATATTGAATGAATAGATCGTAAATTCAAATTCTGAGATTTTGGTATTTTTTTTTCTTCGAGGGAAGATACTAATCGCAGCAAGAATGGAATTTCCACAATGACTGCAAAACCTTCCAATATCATCTGAGAATAAAAATGAAAATAAAAAAAATTGTTGTGCCCAACGAATCGATTTTGGTTAGAATCATTAACCGAATAAATCAAATAATTCTGTTGATACATTCGAATAATTGAGCGTTTCACAAGTACTGAACTAGATTTATTGTCATAACCAAAAATTTCCGTGGATTCGTAAAAAATCGAACTATTTAAACCACGATCATGAGCAAATGTGTAAATATACTCTTTAAAGAGAAGCGGATATAGAAAGTGTTGCGGATATAGAAAGTGTTGTTGCCAAGATCTATCTTTTTCTAAATATCCTTGTAATTCTTCCATTTACATTTCTACTTGAACCAGAGGCGGGACCTATTTCATTTTTTAGGTTATCAAATGATACATAGTGCAATATGGTCAGAACGGGGTATGTATTATGTATATAATTACAGTAAGAAATATATATATATCCCGCAAACAAAGGAAACAGGGGAGTCCAATCAACATATCTTTTTCCTCTCCTTTTCTATCCAATTGGTTTATGTTCGTTATAATTACAAGAGGGTAAAAAATCCTTTATTTTTGCAACTCGATCGCTCTTTTGACTTTGGAATAAATTCTCTTTATCAGTATACTGTTTCTTCTACACATCCGTCTCCAATCCATAATAAAGAATAATTAGGATTCATTAAAGAAAATCAATGGTCCACTCACAGAAGAGCCCACCCTTTCCCGCATCAGGCACTAATCTATCTTTAACGTCTAATTAGATCGGGTAATCATTCAAATTAAGAACAAAAGCTCGTTGCTTTTTATTTCACCAGAATTAGAGCCATAGGGCTCTATCCATTTATTCACTGGACCCAACTGTAAATGTGAATTTTTTTTTTTTATTTTTGGAAGTGAAAAAAAAAAATTGTAACGATCCGGTAAGGATAAACTCAAAGTTCTACTTTAATTAAATAATATTTAATTAAATAATAAATTAAATATTAAATAATTAAATAAATAATATTAATTAAAAAATTAAATATAAATTAAATAAATAATATTAATATTACGACATGCTGTTTTTTCCATTCATTACCTTTGAGGATCAGTCGTGGTCTTATAGACTCTACCAATAGTCTGGACGAATCTGTTGCTTCATCCAAATGTGTAAAAGATCATAGTCGCACTTAAAAGCCGAGTACTCTACCGTTGAGTTAGCAACCCGAATAAAAAAAAATAAATAGGATATATATGTAAATACGGTCAAAATAAAAAAATAAATTGAATTGCATTGCGCGACCCCGTCAAAACATTGAACTAGAACAAATCGAAAAGAAAGATTTGTTTTTGTTGATCAATTAAAAACACCAAAATACCAAAATGGGCAGATCGGATTAAACAACAACTGATTCCCAATAGAGATGTCAAAATTGTGACAAACCACCATTTTTTTTATCAATTTTCTTTTCTTTTTCGTTAAGAAAATACATCTTGTATGCCAGTAAATCCGGCGGGGCAAACCCATCATTTGACTGAAGTGAAGGAAATAAAAAACCAATATGGGGTGGAGATAAACGGATCTACTTATCTACGATCGAATTATATTTCTTCGATGCACCATTGTCAATATGGATCCAATGTTAAGAAAACAAATTTAAGTAAATCAAATAAAGACTTGTGTTGGATTGGCACAACATAAATAAGAAATTTTGATGAAAAAAATACGAAAGATGTAAAGTAAAGAAAAAATATCGGGTTTATTCAACCAATAGAGGTACAATAAGCAAGATTAACCCCTTGTTTGTTGGCGGATTCCCGCAACGAGCAAAACAAGAAAAAAACAAAATTAAGTATGAATACAGCAAGAAAAAGGCAAATTGTGTGTAAAAAATTACACAAAGATGGATACTAGTTACCCCCCCCCCCCCCCTTTTTTTTATTAATTTTGTTTTTTTACTTTAATTAGAATTAGCTCGAATCGAAGTTCTTTCTTGAAATAATTCTGCCTTCCTTAAAATATCACAAACAGTTCTCGTAGGTTGAGCACCTTTTTCAAGGAAATATAGAATAACAGGAACATTTAAATAAGTTTGATTCTTTATCGGATCGTAAAAACCTACTTTTCTAAGATCTCTTCCTTCTCTTCGGGATCGAACATCAATTGCAACGATTCGGTAGATGGCTCATTGGAATAGATGTAAATAAACAATGCCCCCCCTAGAAACGTATGGGAGGTTTTCTCCTCATACGGCTCGAGAAAAAAGGATTCTAAATTTCTGTATATGTATATAATGCAAATGGATCCATAAAATCATGAATTAGACTATGATTTGAGTCGTTTTTTTATTCTTCCTTACAGAAAAAAAGAAATCTCATTCGTACTCATAACTCAAGTTGGGTAATTCTGACAGAGTTCGAAGGGAAACCCTTAGACATTTATTGAGCCGTCTCTAACCTCTTTTGTTTGCCTCATCTAGAATCTATTTTTATTCCTCATTCTGATTCAATTGCTGAGACAATTGAAAATAGGTGTTTACTTGTTCCGGAATCCATTATCTTTGCTTTGTGAAATCATTGGGTTTAGACATTACTTCGGTGATCCTTACTCCTTTCAAAAGAGCAGCAACATACCTTTTTGTTTTTTGTTATCTTTTTCTATACTATAGAAATAGAATATGAACGGTGGATTCCCTTGTGATACACTTTTGATCGAAATAGTTTTACCAATTCTGAAAAATTTTACTTTTTCTTTTTCAAACTTCTTTTATTTTTCGATTTTTTTAACCTTTCGATTTATATATTGAGGATATACTTACAAAGTTGGTCTAACTTATTGATAGTTACTAACCCTAGATTCTTCCCCCTGATAAACGAATCAATCCTTTCCGCTCGAGCTCCATCATGTACTATTTACTTACAACCTAACACAAATTAGGTTCCTAACAGAGCAAAACAAACTATGTCGAGCCAAGAACATCTTCATTCCTATAGAAAATGGTGGATGTAAGAATCCACAGCCGATCATGTCCTTCAAGTCGCACGTTGCTTTCTACCACATCGTTTCAAACGAAGTTTTACCATAACATTCCTCTAATTTTATTTCAAACCGGTATGTAATTGATTCAATATGGAATCATGAATAGTCATTGGCTCAACCGGTGTGTGTATACCGGTATATAATAATACATACTTTCTATCTATCTATCTATGGATAGATAAGTATTTATCCGGGGAAGGCTCAGCAAGGATCCAATTTATTTAACTCTATATTCTATCATATGAATGATACATATTTCTAAAAAAGACGAATAAATAAGTTTGCTTAAGACTTTTTTACATCTTAAAAAGATTGTTCGGGACGATCAATCATGAAGGATCCTTTTTTCTCGAACAAATAAACTATAAACAAACCTCAAAAGAAGAACCTTTAATATTAATAGATTTGCAATCCCGGAAAAAAATCAATTATTAATAAAACTTTTTGATTTTATACAATACAGATTTTGTTTTACTTCAGGTTCAAGAATTTTTCTTTTCCATCAATTCCATAAAGTCAAGTAGAATGTGATCCCATCTTTCGTTTCTGATAGAAACGATCTGGGACGGAAGGATTCGAACCTCCGAGTAACGGGACCAAAACCCGCTGCCTTACCGCTTGGCCACGCCCCATTTCGAATTTCTATTCGACACTAATAAACATTAATATTGGTATTGGTTATTCGTCAATCCCAACCCAATAAATACATTGGGGATATATTGTTGCTAGGATTCAACACATGTAGATATAGAATCAAAAAAATTCATTGATCATTACATGGAATTCAGTTAAGATATTGTATGAAAATGGAATTCCTTGTATTCTCATTTGAGAATGGAAGGAAGGATTTTTATTTGGGAGAGTTCGAAGAAAAAGAAAGATTTTTTGACTTGTCTTTTTTTCCCTTATAAAAAAAACTCAATCAGAATAAAATTATCTAATCTACAAGAACGAAATTTTGTTATGCTTAATATCTTTAGTTTAATCTGTATCTGTCTTAATTCTGTCTTTTATTCGAGTAGTTTTTTCTTCGCCAAATTGCCCGAAGCTTATGCCTTTTTAAATCCAATCGTAGATTTTATGCCTGTCATACCTGTACTTTTTTTTCTCTTAGCCTTTGTTTGGCAAGCTGCTGTAAGTTTTCGATGATTTAATACTCTGCTAAATTCATGATTTATTCGATAAATCAAAATTCGAAAAATTGATAAAACCAGATAAGTCTTACATTATGAACCCTCGATTCAAAAATCGAAATTCTTGTATATTTAATAACCGCGGCGATGAATTTTGATCAGCTTATTTCCTCGTTCTGACCTTACAGTGAGCAAAGATTTTATTAGGTTGCCTACAATACCTAATTGTATGACAAGAAATTTTTGATAACGAAGGAATCAAAATCTTATTCCAAAGAAATTCGTGAAAATGACTTTCTTTTCAAAAAACACTTCATTTTTTGGGGGGTGTCATGTCAAAATAAAATAGTGTATGTGGTAAAAAATAAGTAATCTATTCCCTTTTTCAAAAAAAAAAAAGATCTTGGAGATTGTGTAATGCTTACTCTCAAACTATTCGTTTATACAGTAGTGATATTCTTTATTTCTCTCTTCATCTTCGGATTTTTATCTAATGATCCAGGGCGTAATCCTGGACGTGAGGAATAAAAAAAAGACATTTTTCGTTTTTCCTGCTTTTTCTAATTTTTTTCTTATGATTTTATGTATTCCATACATTTACCTATGAGAAAATCAGGGGTTCGAAATTCCTTCGAATTCGAAAGTCTCAAGTAATCAGAAGAAGCGGAGAGAGAGGGATTCGAACCCTCGGTACAAAAAACTCGTACAACGGATTAGCAATCCGCCGCTTTAGTCCACTCAGCCATCTCTCCGCATCCCCATTTAAAAATGGAAAGTTTTTTATGTGATGTGACACGTGAAGTAAAGATTGATAAAAAACTTCGTTTTCCTTTTTTATTTATCTATTTTTTTTTTTATTCTTTTATTTATATTTAAATAATATTCTTTATTTATTATAAATATACTTTTATAAATATACTTTTTTATAAATATACTTTGACTTTATTTATTATAAATATAAATATTATAAATATAAAGAAAAAAAGAATAAAGATATATAAAAAAAGATATTAAGATAAAGATATATAAAATAAAGATATATAAAAAGAACAATAAAGTAATAAAGTAATATATAATATTATAATATATAATATATATATTAATATATAATATATATATGTAATATATATAGGATAAATATATATATTAATATATATATTAAGTATAAGAATATATAGGATAAATATATATATTAATATATATATTAAGTATAAGAAAAATTTTTAAGAAGAAATTTGATCAGGAATTCAATTTAGATAATGATTCGAAACGGATATCCCCAATAGAAAATACCCTACTTCTTTTATTTTGTACGAAAGGTTTATTCCCCCGGCTTGGTTTAAGTACTGGCCGGGCCAGGCCAGTGATAAAATGAGCTTTATTTGAACAATTGAGATCCAATTGACCCGAATTCTTAATTCATAAGTAAGATCTGGCAGTTGAAAGAGAAGTTGAAAAAAAAAGTAACCATGTATGCAGATTTCATCCTTTCTATGATCCAGCTTCAATGATTCTTTCAGACCGGAACTGTCAGTAATGACTTCGTATCAAACGAAAAGAAAAGTATAATATAACTATAACTTTATTTTATGTTATTTAAGTAAGCTTTGTACTCTTCGCCTACTTAAGTCCCCACGGGACGAAGCGTCAACACTAGAATTTTCACGATTCTGGTGCTATCTTGATTGCGCCTCACTCTTTTGTTCGACAAATGGTCCATTCATATACTCATATACATATACAATAATAAATAAATAAATATGTAGCGGGTATAGTTTAGTGGTAAAAGTGTGATTCGTTCTATCAAAAACTTAAATAGTTAAGGGGTATTTCTGTTTTTTTTCATATTCCGATCAAAAACTTTATTTCTTAAATAGGTTTAATCCTTTACCTCTCAATAGCATATTTGAGGAAGAATATACATTCTCGCGATTTGTATCCAAAGGCCAATTAGAAATTGAATAAAAAGGATTGGATTATGGATATGGAGTTGCGAAGCATAATTTTTATGAATTGGATTAACTCTTCCAATTGAATGAGTATGAGTAAAGGATCTATGGATGAAGATACAAAAGTTTATTTCCAATCGTAAATAGATCTTAAATTTTTTTTTGTAAAAGGGAAATTGAAGCCAAATAGCTATAAAACGAAGGTTTTGGTTTACTAGAACCATCAGCATATTGTTTCAGCTCGGTGGAAACCTAATTCTTTTCCTCAGGATCCCGCGAGTGGAAATAGGGAACGAAGTAACTAGACTAAATGGATTTAGTATAATCCCCCTCCTCTAGAGGGATCATCTAGAAAGCAAGTAGCTTTGGACGGATTCATGCGGAAAAGCTAACATAGATGCTATGGATCTAATTTTTCTCTTTGGGAATACATCGATCTTCTATAAAGGAGCCGAATGAAACCAAAATTTCATGTTCGGTTTTGAATTAGAAACGTTAAAAATGATCAACCAACGTCGACTATAACCCCTAGCCTTCCAAGCTAACGATGCGGGTTCGATTCCCGCTACCCGCTCTATATTCTTTATTATATATGCTCTTTATTATACATGCATTATCAATTTGGATATGCATCCTTGTTTTTTTATTCCCTAAAATATTTTCCGTGTAATCGTTTTTTATCCGAACAAGAGAAAGGAAGAATACGAAAGAAGAAAATAGGAACGAAAAGCGTCCATTGTCTAATGGATAGGACAGAGGTCTTCTAAACCTTTGGTATAGGTTCAAATCCTATTGGACGCAATTTTTTTCCATCTATTTTTTTAAATGGCTATACCAAGAAACCTTTTTCGAATGATTCGAATCAGAAATATTTCTCAATGAGTATTCTTGTACTAAGAATAAGAGGGAGAAGTTGATGTTTGTTCCTGAAGTAAAAACAGTTCGATC